AAAACCCACTTTTTTACGATTACGGGGTTTATTGGAATATGAAATTCAACCCTGGAAATACAGGATCCCGATTTTTTTTACTACCCGGAGCTTCGATACATTTCGAAATCGAGAGATGTCTACCGGGGGAGGTTCTATCAGACAACAATTAGCCAATCTAGATTTACGAATGATTATAGATTATTCATTGATAGAATGGAAAGAATTGGAGGAAGAGGAATCCACGGGGAATGAATGGGAAGATCGAAAAGTTGGAAGAAGAAAAGATTTTTTGCTTAGACGCATGGAATTGGCTAAGCATTTTATTCGAACAAATATAGAACCAAAATGGATGGTTTTGTGTCTATTACCAGTTCTTCCTCCTGAGTTGAGACCAATATATCATATAGATGAGGATAAACTAGTGACCTCGGATATTAATGAAATCTATAGAAGAATTATCTATCGGAATAATACTCTTACAGATCTATTAACAACAAGTATAGCTACACCAGAAGAATTAATAATATCTCAGGAAAAATTGCTACAAGAAGCCGTGGATGCACTTCTTGATAATGGAATCTGCGGACAACCAATGAGGGATGATCATAATAGAATTTACAAGTCGCTTTCAGATGTAATTGAAGGCAAAGAAGGAAGAGTTCGCGAGACTCTGCTTGGTAAACGAGTCGATTATTCAGGGCGGTCAGTGATTGTCGTGGGCCCTTCACTTTCATTACATCGATGTGGATTGCCTCGCGAAATTGCAATAGAACTTTTCCAGGCATTTGTAATTCGTGACCTAATTAGAAAACATATTGCTTCGAACATAGGAGTTGCTAAGAGTCAAATTCGTAAAAAAAAACCTATTGTATGGGAAATACTTCAGGAAATTCTGGATGACCATCCTGTATTGCTGAATAGAGCGCCTACTCTGCATAGATTAGGCATACAGGCATTCCTCCCCGTTTTAGTGGAAGGGCGTGCTATTTGTTTACATCCATTAGTTTGTAAGGGCTTCAATGCAGACTTTGACGGGGATCAAATGGCTGTTCATGTGCCTTTATCTTTAGAGGCTCAAGCAGAGGCACGTTTACTTATGTTTTCTCATATGAATCTTTTGTCTCCAACTATTGGAGATCCCATTTCTGCACCAACTCAAGATATGCTTAGTGGACTCTACGTATTAACGAGTGGAAATCGTCGGGGTATTTGTGTAAATAGGTATAATCCATGTAATCGTAGAAACTATCAAAATGAAGATAATAACTATAAGTATACAAAAAAAAAAGAACCCTTTTTTTGTAATGCCTATGATGCAATTGGAGCTTATCGGCAAAAACGAATCAATTTAGGTAGTCCTTTGTGGCTGCGGTGGCGACTAGATCAACGTGTTATTGCTGCAAGAGAAGCTCCTATCGAAATTCACTATGAATCTTTGGGGACCTATTATGATATTTATGGACACTATCTAATAGTAAGAAGTATAAAAAAAGAAATTCTTTATATATATATTCGAACCACTCTTGGTCATATTTCTCTTTATCGAGAAATAGAAGAAGCCATACAGGGGTTTTGGCAGGGCTGTTATAATTCTATGCTACCAGCAGGAATTCGAGTCTCACCGGGTTAACTAGGACTATAATTGCGGAATTTCTACGTGAATCAAGATCTAGAAAAGGAAGTTTTCCAATCACTGACTCAAACCCATTGTCAAATTCTACTCAGCGCAACGCAATATGGAGGTACTGATGGCAGAACGGCCCACTCAGGTCTTTCACAATAAAGTGATAGACGGAACTGCCATGAAACGACTTATTAGTCGATTTATTGATCACTATGGAATAGGATATACATCACATATCCTGGATCAAGTAAAGACTCTGGGTTTCCGACAAGCTACCGCCGCATCCATTTCATTAGGAATTGATGATCTTTTAACAATACCATCTAAAAGATGGCTCGTTCAAGACGCTGAACAACAAAGTTTTATTTTGGAAAAACACCATCATTATGGGAATGTACACGCGGTAGAAAAATTACGTCAATCGATCGAGATATGGTATGCCACAAGTGAATATTTGCGCCAAGAAATGACTCCTAATTTTCGGATGACCGATCCTTTTAATCCAGTCCATATAATGTCTTTTTCGGGAGCCAGAGGAAATGCATCTCAGGTACATCAATTAGTAGGTATGAGAGGATTAATGTCGGATCCCCAAGGACAAATGATTGATTTACCCATTCAAAGCAATTTACGCGAAGGACTCTCTTTAACAGAATATATTATTTCTTGCTACGGAGCCCGTAAAGGAGTTGTGGATACCGCTATCCGAACATCAGATGCAGGATATCTCACGCGCAGACTTGTTGAAGTAGTGCAACACATTGTTGTACGTCGAACAGATTGTGGCGCCGTTCGAGGTATTTCTGTAAGTCCTCGAAATGGAATGATGGCGGACAGGATTTTTATCCAAACATTAATTGGCCGTGTATTAGCAGATGATATATATATAGGTTCGCGATGCATTGCTACTCGAAATCAAGATATTGGGGTTGGACTTGTCAATAGATTCATAACTTTTAGAGCACAACCAATCTCTATTCGAACACCCTTTACTTGTAGGAGTACATCTTGGATTTGTCAATTATGTTATGGCCGGAGTCCAGCTCATGACGACCTAGTCGAATTGGGAGAAGCTGTAGGTATTATTGCAGGTCAATCTATTGGAGAACCGGGCACTCAATTAACATTAAGAACTTTTCATACTGGCGGAGTATTCACAGGGGGTACTGCAGAACATGTGCGAGCCCCTTCTAATGGAAAAATGAAATTCAATGAGGATTTGGTTCATCCGACACGTACACGTCATGGACATCCTGCTTTTCTATGTTCTAGAGACTTGTATGTAACTATTGAGAGTGAAGCTATTATACACAATGTGTGTATTCCGCCCAAAAGTTTTCTTTTAGTCCAAAACGATCAATATGTAGAATCAGAACAAGTCATTGCTGAGATTCGCGCAAGAACATCCACTTTGAGTTTGAAAGAGAAGGTTCGAAAACATATTTATTCTGACTCAGAGGGCGAAATGCACTGGAATACCGATGTGTACCATGCACCTGAATTTACATATGGAAATATTCATCTCTTACCAAAAACAAGTCATTTATGGATATTATTAGGGGAGCCCTGGAGATCTAGTCTAGGCCCCTGTTCGATCCACAAGGATCAAGATCAAATGAACGCTTATTCTCTTTCTGTTAAGCGAAGATATATTTCTAACCCCTCAGTAACTAATAATCAAGTGAGACACAAAATTTTTAGTTCCTATTTTTCTGGTAAAAAAAAAAAAGGAGATAGGATTCCTGATTATTCAGAACTTAATCGAATGACATGTACTGGTCGTTGTAATCTCAGATATCCGGGCATTCTCGACGGGAATTCTGATTTATTGGCAAAGAGGCGAAGAAATAGAGTCATCATCCCACTCGACTCGATTCAAGAAGGCGAGAACATACCTTCTTCAGGTATCTCAATTGAAATACCCAGAAATGGTATTCTACGTAGAAATAGTATTCTTGCTTATTTCGATGATCCTCGATATATAAGAAAGAGCTCGGGACTTACTAAATATGAGACTAGAGAACTGAATTCAATCGTCAACGAAGAGGATTTGATTGAGTATCGAGGAGTCAAGGTATTTTGGCCAAAATATCAAAAGGAAGTAAATCCATTTTTTTTTATTCCCGTGGAAGTCCACATTTTGGCCGAATCTTCTTCCATAATGGTACGGCATAATAGTATTATTGGGGTAGATACACAAATCACTTTAAATAGAAGAAGTCGGGTAGGCGGAGTGGTGCGAGTGAAGAAAAAAGCAGAAAAAATGAAACTGATAATCTTTTCTGGAGATATCCATTTTCCTGGAAAGACAAATAAGGCATTCCGATTGATACCACCAGGAGGGGGAAAACAAAATTCCAAAGAATACAAAAAATTGAAAAATTGGCTCCATATCCAACGAATGAAACTTTCCAGGTATGAAAAAAAGTATTTTGTTTTGGTTCAACCCGTAGTCCCATATAAAAAAACGGATGGTATAAATTTAGGAAGACTTTTCCCGGCGGATCTCTTGCAGGAAAGTGATAATCTACAACTTCGAGTTGTCAATTATATCCTTTATTACGACCCAATTCTTGAAATTTGGGACACAAGTATTCAATTAGTTCGAACTTGTTTAATGTTGAATTGGGACCAAGACAAAAAAACCGAAAAGGCCTGTGCTTCCTTTGTTGAAATAAGGACAAATGGTTTGATTAGAGATTTTCTAAGAATCGACTTAGCGAAGTCACCTATTTCATATACCGGAAAAAGGAACGATCTGCCGGGTTCAGGATTGATCTCTGAGAATGGATCAGATCGCGCTAATGTCAATCCGTTTTCTTCCATTTATTCCTATTCCAAGGCAAGGATTCAAGAATCCCTTAATCCAAATCAAGGAACTATTCATACATTGTTGAATCGAAATAAGGAATCTCAATCTTTGATAATTTTGTCATCATCCAATTGTTATCGAATAGGCCCATTCAACGATGTAAAATCTCCCAATGTGATAAAAGAATCAATCAAAAAGGACCCCCTTCTAATTAGGAATTCGTTGGGCCCCTTAGGAACAGGCTTTCCAATTTATAATTTCGATTTATTTTCCCATTTAATAACCCATAATAAGATCTTGGTAACTAACTATTTGCAAATTAACAATTTCAAACAGATTTTTCAAATACTTAAATATTATTTACTGGATGAAAATGGTAAAATTTATAATCCCTATTCATGCAGTAACATCATTTTGAATCCATTCAAATTGAATTGGTATTTTCTCCATTACAATTATTGTGAAGAGACATCTACAACCGTTAGTCTTGGGCAGTTTCTTTGTGAAAATATATGTATAGCCAAAAAAGGACCGCATTTAAAATCAGGTCAAGTTCTAATTATTCAAGTTGACTCTGTGGTA